GTAAGGAAATTTATCGTAGATTTACGGACTTACTTAAAAACTAATAAACCTCAATTCCAAGAAATCATATCTTTTACCAAGACATTTACTGAGGAAGCGGAAGTCCTTTTGAAAGAAGCTATTCAGGAACAGCTGGAGCGTTTTCTCCTTCAATAAGAAGTATGAATAACAAATATAAGTAAATTAATTTCGGCACGGTAACTTATAAGTAAAAGGTGTATATTAAGAAGCGGATCTCATCGCTTATTCAAATCATTCAACGTTCTTGACATAGAAATATAAAAGATATATGGAAATAAATTGCGTCCAATAGGATTTGAACCTATACCAAAGGTTTAGAAGACCTTTGTCCTATCCATTAGACAATGGACGCTTTTCATTTCCATATTTTTTTTTTCCCCTTTCTTTTTCGGAAAAAAGAAATATGTGAAAAACTTATGGGAATTGTGTATTCACTTCAATACTGCATTGCATTACTTATATTGTTTTAGAATTTTTTTGTAATATTTATTTAAAAATTTATTTTTTAAAATATCGAGATTACTAGAAATATTGACTAGAGTTAAGAGATAAAGTAAGTACAAGCGGGTAGCGGGAATCGAACCCGCATCGTTAGCTTGGAAGGCTAGGGGTTATAGTCGACGTTGATTCATCATTCTTAACGTCTCTAATTCAAAACCGAACATGAAACTTTGGTTGCATTCGGCTCCTTTATGGAAGATGAATCCATTTCGAAATGTAAGATTAAGATATGAACGACATTAAAAAAATTCGACCCATAACATCTATGTCAGCTTTTCTGCCTGAATGTATTCAAAATAACCGACCCGCTTTCTAGACGATCCTTATAGAAAAGGAGTGGTTTCTAAGACTCTTTCTAATTACTTCGTTCTCTATTTCTATTTAATAGAATCCTTAGGCAAAGCTTTTTGTTTCCATCGAGCTAAAAGATATGTCGATGTCTTTAGTAAACCAAAGACATTGTTTAATAGCTATTTTGCTTCACTTTTCCCTATACAATACAAAAAAAATTGAAGATTTAGTTACGATTAGAAAGCTATTTTATATTTTTATCCATGGATTCCTTTCTCATATTCATTCAATTGGAAGTATGGATCCACTAAAAAACATTATGTTTCGTAATTTCATAATCTAATTTTTCAATTTCTAATTGACTCTTGGATACAAATCACGAGAATATATATTCTTCCTCGATTTTTTCATTCAGAGGTAAAGGAGTAAATCCTTTTTACGAGATAAAGTTTTTGATGGGGAATGGGATATTAATCACCCCAGGGGACCCCTTAACCATTGAGGGATTAATAGAACGAATCACACTTTTACCACTAAACTATACCCGCTACAATACGATTATTGTGTATAAATCGAATTTTTGTCGAACAAGAAATTTATTCGTAAGCACAAGATAGGATCAAAAAAGAATCATGAAAATTATAGCATAAACGAGAGAACGTAATGAGATTAGGCTCCATTTAAATAATTAGTCTTTTGCTGAGAGGTTTTTGTCGGATATGGCTTGACAAAACTATTTAAGTCGTAACATAAAAATGCAGTGAACAAGAATTCACAGTTCCCCTGTTTTGGTATCTTACTTTAAGTAATATTTTTTTTTATTCAAAAGTACTATAAATAAAAAAAAAAGCCAAGAAATTAAGATAGCAAATGACATTTGGGTTATATATCAAAGGAATCGAAATAGCTCCTCTTATCATTGTTTCAATATCAAAAATAAGTTTTTCTCTTTGTGCAAATTAACAAAATTTTTGGAATTTGATTCATTGGAATAAAAGAGGCCAGGCCCAGCTAGGTACTGGCCCGGCCAAGTCGGGGAAAGAAAAGGTTTCTTTGGCAAAAAAAAAAAGTACTTTTTTTTGTTTATTAGTATTTATTTTAATATAGATAAGATAAACTAAAGAAAAGTCTTTTTTCACGACCTATTTTTACTTATGTAATTATAGTCATTGCCCTTTTCTTTGTCAGTTGGGGAGAGATGGCTGAGTGGACTAAAGCGTCGGATTGCTAATCCGTTGTACGAGTTTTTCGTACCGAGGGTTCGAATCCCTCTCTTTCCGTTTTGATTGATAACTTTGTATTTCCTTTTTTTTAAGTTATTTTTCTAGTTAAAAATGTGAAAGAAGTAAAATCCTACTAAAGCCGATTTCAAAATCGAGCAAGAAAAACAAAAAAAAATCTTATTTATTTTTTATTCTTCACGGCCAGGATTACGTCCCGTATCATTAGATAGGAATCCGAAGATGAATAAAGAGACAAAGAATATCACTACCGTGTAAACAAATAGTTTTAGAGTAAGCATTACATAATCTCCAAAATTATTTTTTAGGAAAAAAGAGAGTAGATCCTCTATGCGTATATTTCTATTTTCTACTGCGTACCCTACTATATTAATATATAGTAATATAATAGGGTATTTAAGTATAGTTTATATATTTCTTTTTTTAAATAGCCACCAAATAAACTAAAGTTTTTTTTGAGACTCTAAAAATAAAATAATTAAAAAAAAAACACATTTTTAATTTTTAATAACAAGGGGATTTAAAAATTACGAAAAATTTTCTGTTATATCCCCAATTAGACACTTTTGAAGACCTCTTAGAGTCTTCCAATGAAAAAAGGTACGAATAATGAAGTCAAATGTGGTGTTCCGAACTTATCACAGCTATACCAGAATTTCGCTATTTGAATCGAGGGTTTATACTGTAAGATTTATCTGACCTTATGGATTGTTAGACTTTTTTTCCAATAAACCAGAAATTTCTCTAGGGCGTTATGAAATACTATTTAATTATTAATTAATGAATACTAATTCAAAAATAGGATTAAATTAAAAATCTCACCGAAAACTTACAGCAGCTTGCCAAACAAAAGCTAAGAGAAAAAAAAGAAGAGGTATTACTGGCATAACATCTACGACTGGATTTAAAAAAGCGTAGGCTTCGGGCAATTTGGCGGCGAAAAAACTACTTGAATAAAGGGTAGAATTAAGACAGATACAGATTAAACTTAATATATTAAGCATAACAAACATTTTGTTCTTCAGGGTAATTATATTTATTTTGATTGAGTTATTCAGAAGTTGCATTATTTATACCAGGGTAAAGGAATAAAAATAAAATAGATAGACCCAAAAACCTTCTTCAATTCTAAAATAAAAAATGAATCGAATAAATCATACTTACATATAATATCTTAATTGAATTAGATATAATTATCAATAAATTCATTTGTTTAATTCTATATTTCTATATTTAGCCATAGAAAAATTCTCTCAATAATCTAATTTATTTTTATTAATTTATTAGATATTTTTTTGATAGATCATATTTCCCCTCAAGTTGACGAACAACGAGTACCAATCTTAGTGTTTATTAGTGTCAAATAGAAATTATAAATGGGGCGTGGCCAAGCGGTAAGGCAACGGGTTTTGGTCCCGGTATTCGGAGGTTCGAATCCTTCCGTCCCAGAGTATATCTGTATACACACCCACCATAGTATAATATTCTTAGAGACTTACTCCATATTAATTATAATTAATAATTAAAAGAATCATAATTTATTTATATGGTATTATGGCATATAAATAGAATTATATAATATTAATATATATATTACAAATAATAATAGGAGTAAAAATAAATATGATGGTTTTGAATTTACTAAACGATATTCTCTTGATCCTTGAGACTCTTCTGGCGATATTTAAGAGTATAAGAATAAGCTTTCCAAAAACTACAATTCTAATTTTAGTAGGGTTATTAATAATTTAGTAGGGTTATTAATAATACTGTTATTATTATATTCTATTAAATATATTATATAATATATTTATTATTATTTTTTTTTTTTTATAGATTTTATAACAGTTTCTTTAGTTTATTTTCACTTTGAAATATAGAAGATTCTAGTAGAATAGATATCAATATAGCTATCTGGGGTTCAATTTTATTTTTTCTGCCACTTCTTCATAAACGTATATTTAATATATAAGGAAACGTAAAATATAGATTACTGGGTACCGACCAAACTAATGACTATTCATTTATTCCATAATGGAATTAATTGCATACTGGTTCCAAATTAAAGGAATGTTATGGTAAAACTTCGTTTAAAACGATGTGGTAGAAAGCAACGTGCGACTTGAAGGACACGATCCATTGTGGATTCTTACACCCACCATTTTTTTATTATATAGGACTGAAAATGCTTTTGGCTCGACATCATTTGTTCTGTTCCACTAGATCGTACAAGATGGAGTTCGAGCAGAACGTATTGATTCGTTTATTGGAGGCAAGAATCTAGGGTTAATATCAAGTAATAAATTGGGACAACTTTGTTAAGTATATTTTCAATATAGAAATAGAAAGGATCCAATTTAAGCAAGTCTTAAATTCAAATTTGTTGGAATTTGTAAAAACTTTTCGATCAAATCAAAAGTGTATTACACAGGAATCCACCATTAATATGGTTCGGTGATACAGGGAAATTACAAAAAAAAGGTATGTTGCTGCCATTTTGATTGAAACAATTAAAGATCACTGAAGTAATGTCTAAACCCAATGATTCAAGGCAAAGAAAAATAAAGGATCTTAGAACAAGGAAATACCTTTTTCAATTGTCTCAACAACAATAACTAGATTAAAATGAAGAATAAAAATGTATTCGAAAGGCAACAGGCAAAAAGAAAGGGGATTAGAGACCACTCAATAAAGGAAATTGTTTCCTTGGGGAGTTATCCAACTTGAGTTATGAGAGCAAATACGAATAATTTTGTGGGTAGGGAAAGAATAATAAACAACAAGTAATTAAATCATATGATAAAGAAAGAGAATTCTTGGTCTAATTACTTTGAAGATATATTTAACAGTATAATTCTATACATAAATAGAACTTCCATTTTCTTGAGCCGTACGAGGTGAAAATTTCTTATACGTTTCTCGGGGGGGCTTATCTACATCTATCCCAATGAGCCATTTATCAAATTGTTGCAATTGATGTTCGCTCCCGAAGGGAAGGAAGAGCTCTTTGTAAAGTGGGTTTTTATGATCCGATAAAGAATCAAACCTATTTAAATGTTCCTGTTATTCTATATTTCCTTGAAAAAGGCGCTCAGCCTACAGCAACTGTTCATGATATTTCAAAAAAGGCAGGTGTTTTTATGAACCTTCGCCCGAATCACCAATCAAAAGTAAATTAATGAAATATAGATATATAAATTTGAAATATTGAAATATATAGAACTGAAAGAAGGTGCAGATAATTTTTATAGAGTTTTGTCTAATCTTTTCTTTGACATTTTATCTCCAGGAGAGAGTTATATAATATTTAACTTATTATTGCTCTTACATAATGTCATCCTTTATCTCTCTATGTCGGTTCTATATGTAGCGCCAACCCAACATAAACCCTTAGTTTTTTATTTTAATAAATTGACAAATTGAAATTCAATTTGTCAATTTATTTGTATTGTATTCCTTTCTCAACATTCCCATTTCTATTGACAACAGTGTATCAAATAAATATAATTTGATAATATAGATAACTGAATCTATTTATCTCTGCTCGTCGGTTTATCTTTATTATGTTCAAAATTCAAATTATATTTATATATTAATTATATATTATATATAAATTATATATATTTCTATACAATTTAATCTCTTTATTTATTGGGATTCCGATTGTATCTATACATTCTAATTTTTTTAGTTCGGGTTGCTAACTCAACGGTAGAGTACTCGGCTTTTAAGTGCGGCTAGTATCGTTTACACATTTGTATGAAGCAAGGGATTCGTCTATATCATCGGTAGAGTTTGTAAGACCGCGACTGATCCTGAAAGGAATGACTGGAAAAAGCAGCATGTCGTATTAATTATTAATAGAGAATTCTAAGAATATTTCATTCTTACTGTTATGGGAATCGGGCCAAACCTTGTTAAATTAATTTGAATTTTTTATTTGGGAGAAAATTAATTTAACAAGAAAAGAAATAAAAATTCAATTGAAAGTTAGGTCGAAGAAATAAATGGATAGAACCTAACTATAGGTTCCAATTATATGAAAAGAAAAAGTAACGAGCTCCTGTTCTTAATTTTGGAATGATTACCCGATCTAATTAGACGTTAAAACTATATTAGTGCTTGACGCGGGGAAAGGTTTTTACCATGAGCATATTATCAATTTGTTTTGAATCCTAACGATTTTTTATCTCCATTATAGAGTAGAAATAAATGTGTATGAAGGAGGCAGTATATTGATAAAGAGATTTTTTTTAATCAAAAGAACGATTGGATTGCAAAAATAAAGGATTTCTAACCATCGTGTTAGCCGAGAATGAACATAAAACAATTGGTCAAAAAAAGAGAGAATAAAGAGAGAATAGAGGGTCCTTTTTAAGTCGTACCTTTTTACGAGGTATCCTTCATTTTTATTTAAAATATTTAATATATTAAATACTTTGTTGTAACTCTATCGTACTATGTATCATTTGATAACCCAATATATCCCATCCTATTTTGGGTTCAAATCTAATTGCAAATGGCAGAATCTCAAGGATGTTTAGAGCTAGATAGATCCGGGAAATATGAACTCCTATACCCCCTTATCTTTCGGGAGTATATGTATGCGTTTGTTCGTGATCATGGTTTAAATAGAGTGAATTTTTTAGAAAATGTGGTTTATGACAATCAATATAGTTTACTGATTGTAAAACGTTTAATTTTTCGAATGTATCAAAGGAATCATTTGATTATTTCCGATAATCATTCTAACCAAAATAAAGTTTTTGGGTTCAATGAAAATTTGTATTCTCAAATGATATCAGAGGTATTTGCAGTCGTTGTGGAAATACCCTTTGCCCTAAGATTCGTATCTTCCTTAACGGGTAGAGCACTTGTAAAGTATTATAATTTAGTATCAATTCATTCAATATTTCCTTTTTTAGAGGACAAATTAACACATTTAAATTATGTATCAGATGTACTAATACCCTTTCCGATTCATCTGGAAACCTTAGTTCAAGCCCTTCGCTGTTGGGTAAAAGATGCTTCTTCTTTGCATTTATTAGGGCTTTTTCTTCACGACTATTATAATCGTAATAGTTTTATTAATACAAAAGACTTTCCAAATAAATCGATTACTCTTTTTTCAAAAAGTAATCCAAGATTTTTCTTGTTCCTGTATAATTCTCATGTTTGTGAATATGAATCTGTCTTACTTTTTATCCGCAATGAATCTTCTCATTTACGATTAACATATTTTGGTGTCTTTTTTGAACGAATATTTTTCTATGCAAAAATAAAGCATCATGTAGAAGAAGTCTTTGCTAATGATTTTCCGACCGCCTTATGGCTCCGTCAGGATCTTTTCATGCATTATGTTAGACATCAAGGAAAATCAATTCTGGCTTTAACCGATACACCTCTTTTGCTGAATAAATGGAAATATTACTTTGTACATTTATGG